TAAAGTTTTAAACTTTTCTCTCATTCAATATTATTTAAAGATATGAAAGAGTCAAAACGCGAAAGCTCTTCTTTGTGGTTAAATGCCAAAAAATCAAGTCAGCTCGTTCGTCTTTATGTTGTGTTGATCGTTACAGGCCTCTTGAATCTTCTAGATTACCTATCTTTATTGTTTTTTTTTGTATTTGTATGGAATGGGAATGCAGATTTTTTATTGTTTTATTTATTATTGATAGGAATTCTCTTGTTAAGACCCTACTTAACTAATCAATTGAAACCTCAGATTCATACGAGAACCACGATAATTCAATGAAACCTTCAAAGTCCAAAGTTCACTGAGTGAGAACCATTGGATCATCACTTATTCAATCAAAAAAATAGCTATAATGACTAAAAACATAAAATACAAAGAAGCGCTTGTCCTTTGATCCAAATAAGAGTTTAAAAGCATAAAAATATTTTTTTTTTATTTTATTAAAGTTTATAAGATAGAACGGAAATAAGTCCGGCTACGAGGTCTGAGTATTAAGTATGAATCATAGTTCGAATGCTTTGTGATCTATTTGATCTTTTTCGTGCTCCAGATACTCGAATGAATATCCGACGAAGTAAAACCATCTTTATAAAGATGACAGACCCCATTCTCTGTACTATCCATAGGGTCCATTCTAACAAGTCACACACTCATATTCCGGAAATATACAATGCAGAAAAAAATTCCGCGGTCGAACTACCAAAGGAGAATAGGCTAAAAATTTTAGACCTACATAATTTACTTTTTTATATCGAACTAAAAGCTAGGACTTCAATATTCTTCTCAGTCTAATTCACAGAAATTCCATCCAGTAGAACAGAAGAATTATAAATCTCCAAAATAATAGATAGGAATACCGCAAATAGAGCCATTGCAACACCCATCAAAGGGGTCGTTCCCCATCCAGGAGCTACTTTACCATATTCGGAATTCAATGGTTTCAATAACTTCCCTACAGTAGTGCTTCTTGGACCAGATCTAGAACTATCCTCAACAGTTTGTGTAGCCATAAATCTTATTTTGTATTCATTACGATCTGTTGACTTTGTATACCATTCCGTTGTAAATAAACGATCTTAGCATAGATCCATTGTGGTCTTTCAATTCTATAATAATGGAAACAGCAACCCTAGTCGCCATCTTTATATCTGGGTTACTTGTAAGTTTTACTGGGTATGCTCTATATACTGCCTTTGGGCAACCCTCTCAACAACTAAGAGATCCATTCGAGGAACACGGGGACTAGTTGACGTAATCAGCCTCCAAATATTTGGAGGCTGATTACGTCAATGAAGATAATGAAAAATTATTTCATTTTTTAGTTGAAATTTTAGGTGGTTCCCGAAAAAAAATAGCGAAAAAAATTATCCCTAAAGTCGATACTAAGAGAAATGTATAAACCAATGCTTCCATAAATTTGATAGTGGTTTACAATTATAGCTTTCATACCTGTTTTGTTTATGTTTACTTGGGAGTATCCCTACGGATAAAAAAGAGTCAAAGAAACGGCAGCGATTTAAATCAAGATTCCTACACTACAGTACCCTACCTATTAAATAAAATCGCAAACAGAAACTATAAGAAAAAAAGCAATGTTGCATCAGACTGCTTGTCTTTTTGTAGTTGGATCTCCAAGTTTTTGGAATGCCCCAAATTCTACTTGAGCATCCAAATCTGGATCAATACCAGCAAAAACATCTCTGAAGAGGGTTCTAGCACCATGCCAAATGTGTCCAAAGAAGAAAAGTAGAGCAAACGAAGCATGCCCAAAAGTAAACCAACCTCTTGGACTGCTACGAAAAACACCATCGGATTTCAAAGTAGCACGATCTAATTCAAAAATCTCCCCCAATTGAGCCCGTCTAGCATATTTTTTAACAGTTGCGGGATCACTATAACTAACTCCATTGAGTTCACCACCATAAAACTCAACAGTTACACCTACTTGTTCGACACTATATTTAGATTCTGCCCTTCTAAATGGGACGTCGGCTCTAACAATTCCGTCTCCGTCTACCAAAACAACCGGAAATGTCTCAAAAAAAGTAGGCATACGGCGTACAAAAAGTTCACGCCCTTCTTTATTTCTAAAGACGGGGTGTCCTAACCATCCAACAGCTATTCCATCCCCATTGTCCATTGAACCCGCTCGGAATAACCCACCCTTTGCTGGATTATTACCAATATAATCATAAAAAGCTAATTTTTCAGGAATTTTAGCCCAAGCTTCTGATAAACTTTGATTTTCAGCTAGTCCAGCACTAACTCTTCGATATATTTCTTGTTGAAAGTATCCCTGATCCCATTGATAACGAGTAGGACCAAATAATTCGATGGGAGTAGTTGCAGAACCATACCACATAGTTCCAGCAACAACAAAAGCTGCAAAAAAGACAGCAGCAATACTACTGGAAAGTACGGTTTCAATATTGCCCATACGTAATCCTTTGTATAGACGTTGAGGCGGACGAACACTAAGATGGAATAAGCCCGCTAATATACCCAACGTCCCTGCTGCAATATGATGAGAGGCTATTCCTCCCGGAACAAAAGGGTCAAAACCCTCCACGCCCCACGCCGGGTTTACGGGTTGTACCTTTCCGGTTAGTCCATAAGGGTCGGATACCCATATTCCAGGACCATATAATCCTGTTACATGAAATGCGCCAAAACCAAAGCAAGCCACTCCTGAAAGAAATAAATGAATTCCAAAAATCTTAGGCAAATCCAAAGAAGGTTTTCCTGTACGTTCATCACAAAAAATTTCTAGATCCCAATATACCCAATGCCAAATAGCAGCCAAGAAGCATAAGCCAGAAAACACGATATGTGCTGCGGCTACCCCTTCGTAACTCCAAAGACCCGGATTCGTTATAGTCCCTCCTGTAATATTCCAACCGCCCCATGAGTTGGTTATTCCTAAACGAGTCATGAAAGGTATAACGAACATACCTTGTCTCCACATTGGATCAAGAACAGGGTCGGAGGGATCAAAAACTGCTAATTCATATAGAGCCATCGAACCGGCCCAACCAGCAACCAGAGCAGTATGCATTATATGAACAGAAAGCAAACGACCGGGATCATTCAATACAACAGTATGAACACGATACCAAGGCAAACCCATGGAAATACCCCTTTATCAACGAAAAATAGACACTATGTAACTTTATTGCATTGGAAAAAAACTATGCTACGGACCCCCCCTTTTTTTAGGTAATTATTTCGGAGAAAGGATTTATATTTGTTCTATTCTGTTAGTAATAATGGAACAATTCGATTCATAGGAAAAAAGGGAAGCGGATCTATTCTATATCCGATAAGTACCAATACGCAATGGGGGTGAATCCTATTTTATATGAACCAATATAGCTATTGTTGTTCATCATTCAGAAGCCCGTTCGTAAAAAATTGCCTTTATTTTTATTCATTCTCTCTTACTTTTATTTTATATTTTATTTTAGCTTATTCAACTTATGTATTAAATATGATTAATAACTTATGTATTAAATATGATTAATAAAGTAGTAAAAAAGGATAATATTATTAAAAAAATAAACCCCAGTCTTACGTTTCCACATCAAAGTGAAATAGAGAACTTCATTCTATTTTTTTTTCATTTCATGCCTATTGGCGTTCCAAAAGTACCTTTTCGAAGTCCTGGAGAAGGAGATACATCTTGGGTTGACATATAGTGCGACTTGTCAGATATATTGGGCTATATGGGATTTCCCCATTTTCTCCCTCGATCGAGATATCCTCTGTTTCGCCCAAAAATATTGATTTAATTATCAAAAATTTGTAACGCGAAGCGCAAAAAAGAAAGTGTAATTAAATGCAGGGAGTATTTAGATTGATATTAGATTATCAAAAATTTTTATGGTTTACGTGGTCGGACTAATAAAATGAAGTATCCAGGCTCCGTTTAACAAAAACCCAATTGATAATTAATATATAATATTTTTATAATTACTACTTATTATGATATGCAAAATTACGATAAAAAATTCTATTAAAAAATACAAAAAATTTAAACAGGGCGATCTAAAACTGTTGATCAAATCAAATAATATAATTCAAAATTTGGTGACTATTTGACAGAAGACATGTGAAAGAAATGAATTGAAAAAAAAGAAGGAGTAGTAAAAAAAAGACGCGGTATTTGGTTCATTTGTCCTATATGTGCAAATCAAAATCGGGCAAATTTTTCCTTTTACTCGGGGTAGAGCATAAACCTAAAAAAAGGAATAAAAAAAGAAGAAGCCCGTTCAGGAACAAGAAAAAACCATCGCCATTTCAACTGAATCTCGATGAAAAAAAATATCAATGAATCAAGTTAGTCTGACAGGCTTAATCAATCGTTTTATTATAGGATTATAATATCTAATAAAAGGGGCCAAAACTTATTTTTTCTTTTACTTTTAAAAAGGGAGCAAGCCCTTTCCTTAAAAGTTATAAATAAAAGCCTTCTATGAAAAAAGGGGGGGGGGTTGGAATCGACACATTGATTTTTTCACAATTTTTATTGAACCGTATGCATCAAAAGGTGCCTGTACGGCTCATAAGGAATAAATTTTTATCCTAATCAACCGACTTTATCGAGAAAGATTATTTTTTTTAGGCCAAGAGGTTGATACCGAAATCTCGAATCAACTTATTAGTCTTATGATATATCTCAGTATAGAAAAGGATACCAAAGATCTTTATTTGTTTATAAACTCTCCTGGCGGATGGGTAATATCTGGAATGGCTATTTATGATACTATGCAATTTGTGCGACCCGATGTACAGACAATATGCATGGGATTGGCCGCTTCAATAGCATCCTTTATCCTAGTCGGAGGAGCAATTACCAAACGTATAGCATTCCCTCACGCTTGGCGCCAATGAGTTTTTTATTTTAGAGAAAAAATACTATGCCTTCGCCACCGGAAATATGAATTAGTTAAGTAATAATAGCATGGCACTTAGAATTCAATATTAAATTTTTTAGATTAAAAAATTTTTAGATTATATATTGAAAGAGTAGTATGAGATAAGGAAGGGGTATTTCAAATGATATCTTACCTATTCGGGCACATCTCAGCGTCACAAACTTTGTTTTCACACCGGAAGCTTATTTACAAAATTTATATAAAAAAAGACACTTTGGGATTGCTGAATCATAGACGAATCAAAAAAATGATATATAAAGCAACGGAACCATCATAGTATTTTTTAACTCCTACAAAAAAGAAGGATGGTAATTGGATCATTTATGGATCTGCGTATAATACAACCTATATTTTGTTTTCGTTCACCCAAAGAAAAGGTCAAAAAAAACGTAAATTCCATTGTGGAGCCGTATGCAATGCACAAAAAAAGCCTGTACGGTTTTTAAATTTTCTCTGCTTTTTTGGTTATCTCGCCTCATTCTGCGAAATAGAAGAACCTTTTCTATTATATCATCAGGGTAATGATCCATCAACCCGCTAGTTCGTTTTATGAGGCACAAACGGGCGAATTTATCTTGGAAGCGGAAGAACTACTAAAACTTCGCGAAACCATCACAAGGGTTTATGTACAAAGAACGGGCAAACCTATATGGGTTGTATCCGAAGACATGGAAAGGGATGTTTTTATGTCAGCAACAGAAGCCCAAGCTCATGGAATTGTTGATCTTGTAGCGGTTCAATAAAAAAAGGAGCGATTTCATGCAAATCTACAATTTCTACTTTTATATCTTTTTAGATTAAATTAAAGGTGTAGTTTCATATTCTCTTCAATAAAAAAAAAAGATATTGAAGAGAATATTGAAGAGAAGTAATTCAGAATTAGCCGGTTAGAACCAATCTAAACCAGCCCATTATTTATATGATTCCGTATGCCAACCATTAAACAACTTATTAGAAATACAAGACAGCCAATCCGAAATGTCACGAAATCCCCAGCGCTTCGGGGATGCCCTCAGCGACGAGGAACATGTACTCGGGTGTATGTGCGACTCGTTTAGATCATAGACTGAGACACAAGAAGGAAATTCTTTTTTAAATATCAAGGATCAGTACTTTTGAATAAAATATAATGTAGGAACTCGACTCATTATTTAAAAAAGATAGATCGTTCATATCTTCTATTGTGTCTGAAACTTATGGTTTACATTGGTGCAAATCCAATCAACTCCATTTTTTAGAAAACCCCCAATGATAACAAATGGTTATCCATTAAGCGGGGGAAATTCCATTTTTTATTAAAAAGATTCCACTCTTGAAAGAAAAGAACGGACTAACAGGGTAAACGACCAAATCAATTTTTAAAATGAAATACCGTTACTGTATAAAGTGGATCTCATTGTGAAAGACCTATTACTGTAATATTCATGGGGTAGAGCCAAAGAATGTGAATTGTACAAGTTACCAATAGTATTGATTAATTAAAAGAAGGAGCTCCGGTGTATAGAGAGGACCTCACCGTTTTAGAAGTAACCATAGAAACGATGGAACCCACTATTTATCCATTTATATTTACTACTTTTTGGAGTTATTCTATTTTTGATATTAAGTATCAAGGAAATTTCTCCTTTAAAAGGAAAATACCTAGCAAAAAATAGTGGTGGGGAAGGTTAGAGTAGCAAAAGCCATTGGAATTTTTTTTATACATTGGAATAATTCGTTTGGTTATTAATAGACTAGTAAAGGGGAAAAGAATAACTAAAAAAAGAATTAGTTATTCATAAAAGTTTGATTTATTCAATGACTAGAATTAAACGCGGATATATAGCTCGGAGGCGCAGAACAAAACTTCGTTTATTTGCATCAAGCTTTCGAGGGGCTCATTCACGACTTACACGAACTATGACTCAACAGAGAATAAGAGCTTTAGTTTCGGCTCATCGGGATAGGGGTAAAAGAAAAAGAGATTTTCGTCGTTTATGGATCACTCGAATAAATGCCGTAATTCACGAAATGGGGGTATTCTATAGTTATAACCTATTCATACACAATCTGTACAAGAAGCAATTACTTCTTAATCGGAAAATACTTGCACAAATAGCTCTATTAAATAGGAGTTGTCTTTATACGATTTCGAATGAGATAAAAAAATAAGGGGGTTGTAGGAAATCCACTAAAATATTTTAAATAGAGTTCTAAGGAGAATGAGCTCGGGGAAGGTAGAGTAGAAATTAGTATTATAAAAAAGTCGTCAAAACAAAACGAGGGTATATAGTCGCTAAAAAAAGAGTTATTCTTTTTCTTTTCGACGATTATTTTCTTTTTTTTTTATGACAGACACAGACGTAACAATCAAATTTTGATTCTTGATTGGATTTTTCGAACAAAATATTAATCTCTTTTTTAATTCCTTCAGGTTGGAATTGTTATTAAATTGAATAATAAGTCTATTTTTTTCTGGTTCTAAGGCTAGTAGTTCTAAGGGTCGACTCACTTCTTTCAAATTGTTTCTGATTATTAAGAAAAGGTAACAAAGATAAAATACGAGCTTGTTTTATAGCAATAGTAATTAATCGTTGTTGTTTTAAAGTCACTCTATTCACCCGTCTAGATAATATTTTTCCTTGTTCACTAATAAATCGACTAATTAAACTCATGTTTCTATAATCAATTCGATCCCCCGATTGGATCGGGGGCAAACGCCTACGAAAAGATCGCTTGGATTTAGTAAAAAGTCGCTTAGATTTATTCATTATTTTTTTATTCCTTATCTCTAAAATCCTATTTTGATCCGATCAAAATAAAAACGATTTCTATTTCTATTCTATATAGGATAGAGTTTCTATATAGAATTAAGAATATAGGATTAGATTTCTTTCTATTGATTTATTTGTTTATATTTATATATATGTAATATATATATAGATACTATCATTATTCCTGTTCTTAAAATAACAGCTGACATACAAGCACTCAATTTTATCTATTTCTTGATTTCCCCGTGAATTGTATGTTTATAACAATAGGAACAGAATTTTCTCAATTCCAATCGACTAGGGGTGTTATGTCGATTCTTTTGAGTAATATATCTGGAAATTCCCGCCGATTCTTTCTTAATATCATTTCGAACACAACTGGTACATTCCAAAATAATTGTTACTCGAACATCTTTACCCTTGGCCATGAAACCTCCTTTGGATTTATGATTAACCCCAATCTTCTATTTTAATTTTAGGATCCAGAAAGAACAAGAACAAAAAAAATAGAAGCTGTTAACTAAAAAAAATTCGGAAATATTTATTTTGTTGCAATGAATATTAATTAGTAATTAAATAAAAATAAAAAAATAAGCAATACAATGATTTTTTTAAAACTATATTTAAAATCTTTGTACAGTATTTTTTAAGTATCTCGTAGGATACCCTAGCAACACCTTTATTTTCGTTCTATTAATAAACCCTGAACCCTCGTTTTTATGACCTTTCGCCCCCCACCTTTTTATAATTATAATTAATTATAAAAAAAATTATAAAAAGTGGGGGGGGGTAATTAGTCCCCGATCGTTGATTGTATCTCTAAATTTTTTCACCCTTTCTGATGTTAATAACTAGAATTAAAAAAAGGGAAATGTTAATGCATCTGGAAATAAACGATTAATCTCTATTAATAAACCTGCTAACGAAACGAACCATAGAGTACTTAGTACCGGCGCTACGGAAAGATATGTTTTTAGATCTCGCATTTGAAATCCTCCTTCTTTCTTCTTTATTGTATTACATTATATATAGTAATATATATAACTACAGATGTACATGTAGTTAATAAGTTCTTGTAACCCCCCCCCGCATTTTCAAAATTAGAATTGAAATGTTGTCTACTAGAACGATCTTATAGATTCCAGTTGAAAATGTAAACGACTTTTATGTAAAATTGAAATTGAGAGAATTCTCGTAAAAAAAAGTAATTTTTAATTATATGTTTGTTATCTGATATGAGACAAAAAAAAGAAGAAATTAATTTGATATACCAATAAAAAAGAAGAAGGATGTGGAAAACAAGGCAGGAATTCTCTACAATGACACTGTAAACCAATTGAAAGGGATGTAGCGCAGCTTGGTAGCGCGTTTGTTTTGGGTACAAAATGTCACGGGTTCAAATCCTGTCATCCCTACCTATTACTGCTCAGAAGAGCAGTAACGAGGGATCTATTTTAGATCTATCTTTTTTTAATAAAATCGGGCATACATATAATTCTTAAATTTATGATATACTATGATATAGTATATACGTACAAAATCGATTCGGGTTAAAGAATGTCCTATTTATAGCTTATAGCCTTTTCGTTTTTTATAAAAAACAAGAAAAGCGCTCTTAGTTCAGTTCGGTAGAACGTGGGTCTCCAAAACCCAATGTCGTAGGTTCAAATCCTACAGAGCGTGATTTCACTCTTGTTTATTCGATTATGTCAAAATTCCACTGCTCAAATAATTGAGCAGCAATCTGAATTAGACCTCCCGCATATGAAAGCAAGAAGGAGGTCATTAAAAAAAAAGAGATGTTAATTAATCAAAAGTCCAACTGATCACCACGCCTGTATTGTAAATAAGCAGTTACGAATAATCCAGCCAAAGTAATAGGAATTAGACCTAAGACGATTCCAAATAAAGAAACTTCAATCATTTCAAAATTTTTTGTTTTCTTTTTTTAAAGGGATAAAAGAGAGGTACTAGCTATTCCTAGCTCTTAATCTGTATTGCCGATGAATCTCAATGACCAAAATTGGGTAATTAACCCGGTAAGGAACTATCGAACATATTAAATACCAAAGAACTCCTTTTTTATAAAAAAACCTTCATTCAATTAATTTCAAATAAGTCGTATTTTGCTTAGACCAATAAATATAACTGAGGTTATAGTTAAAGCTGCTAGTAGAAAACCGAAATAACTGGTTATAGTAGGCATGAAGGGACTCAATAAAATATGTTTTTTTATACATATGTTTCTAAAGTACTTCCCTAAGTTTCAATTTAAAAATT